TTTAAAGAGAAGGTCCGAAAACATATTTATTCTGAATCAGAGGGAGAAATGCACTGGAGTACCAATGTCTACCATGCACCCGAATATACATATAGTAACGTTCATCTATTACCAAAAACAAGTCATTTATGGCTATTAGCAGGAAGTCCGTGCGGATCCAGTATAGTGTCTTTTTCACTCCACAAAGATCAAGATCAAATTAATTTTTATTCTTTTTCTGTCGACGAAAGATATATCTCTGACTTCTCAATTACTAATGATCAAGTAAGGCATAAATTGTTGGATCCTTCTGTTAAAAATAAAAAAGATAGGGAAATTTTTGACTATTCAAGACTTGATCAAATCATCTCCAATAGGCATTTGGATTTTATATATCCTTCGATTCTCCAAGAGAATTCTGATTTATTGGCGAAAAAGCGAAGAAATAGATTTATCCTTCCATTACAATATAATACAGAAGGAGAGAAAGAACTAATACCCTCTTTTGGTATTTCGATTGAAATACCCACAAATGTTATTTTACATAGAAATAGTATTCTTGCTTATTTTGACGATCCACAATATAGAAGAAACAGTTCGGGAATTACTAAATATGGGACCGTAGAGGTGGATTCAATCGTAAAAAAAGAAGATTTGATTGAGTATCGAGGAGTAAAAGAATTTAGTCCAAAATACAAAATGAAAGTGGATCGGTTTTTTTTTATTCCTGAAGAGGTGCATATCTTACCCGGATCTTCGTACCTAATGGTCCGGAACAATAGTATCATTGAAGTAGATACACAACTCGCTTTAAATACAAATACAAGAAGCCAAGTAGGTGGATTAGTCCGAGTGGAGATAAAAAAAAAAAGTATTGAACTGCAAATTTTTTCTGGGGATATTCATTTTACCGGAGAGACAGATAAGATATCTAGACACAGCGGCATTTTAATACCACCGGGAATGAAAAAAAAAAATTCTAAGGAATCAAAAATTTTGAAAAATTGGATTTATGTCCAACGAATCACACCCATTAAAAAAAAATATTTTGTTTTGGTTCGGCCCGTAATCACATATGAAATAGCTGATGGGATAAATTTAGCAAAACTTTTCACTCAAGATCTCTTGCAGGAAAAGGATAATGTCCAACTTAGAATTGTCAATTATATCCTTTATGGAAACGGAAAGTCAATTCGTGGAATTTTTCACACAAGTATTCAATTAGTTCGGACTTGCTTAGTATTGAATTGGGACCAAGAAAAAAATGGTTCTATAGAAGAAGTTCATGCTTCTCTTGTTGAGGTAAGGGCAAATGGTCTGATTCAAAATTTCATAAAAATTGAGTTAGGAAAGTCTAGTCTTTCATATGCCGAAAAAAGGTATGATACGGCGGGTTCGGGATTGATGCCCGATAATGGATTAGATTGCACCAATATCAACCCTTTTTTTTCGAAAGTGAAGATTTCAGTAGTTACTCAGCATCAAGCAACTATTGGTACATTGTTGAATCAAAATAAGGCTTTGATAATTTTGTCATCATTCAATTGTTCTCGAGTTGGCCCATGTCCATTCAATGGTTCGAAATATAACATCACGGCAAAAGAATTGAATCCCATAATTCTAATTAGGGATTTGTTGGGTCCTCTAGGTACTATTGTATCTAAAATAATGAACTTTTATTCAGCTTACTATTTAATAACTCATAATCAGATCTTGGTAAAGAAATATTGGATACTTGATAATTTGGAAGCGACTTTCCAAGTACTTGAAGTACTTAAATACTGTTTAATAGATGAAAATAGAAGGATTTATAATCCCAACCCATGCAATACCATCATTTTGAATCCATCCCATTTGAATTGGTGCTTTTTACATCACAATTATTGTGAAGAAACATCCACAATAATTAGCATTGGACAATTTATTTGTGAAAATCTATGTCTAGTTAAATATGGGACACATATAAAAAAATCTGGTCAAATTTTAATTGTTCATGTTGATTCCTTAGTTATAAGATCGGCTAAGCCGTATTTGGCTACTCCAGGAGCAACTGTTCACGGACATTACGGAGAAACCCTTTCTGAAGGAGATACATTAGTTACATTTATATATGAAAAATCCCGATCTGGTGACATAACGCAGGGACTTCCAAAAGTGGAGCAAATCTTAGAAGTGCGTTCGATTGGTTCAATATCGATGAACCTTGAAAGGAGAGTCGAAGGTTGGAACGAACGTATACCAAGACTTCTTGGAATTCCTTGGGGATTCTTAATTGGAGCTGAGCTAACTATAGCCCAAAGCCATATCTCTTTGGTTAATAAGATCCAAAAGGTTTATCGATCTCAAGGGGTGCAGATTCATAATAGACATCTAGAGATTATTGTACGACAAGTAACATCAAAGGTGTTGGTTTCAGAAGACGGAATGTCTAATGTTTTTTCGCCTGGAGAATTAATCGGATTGCTGCGAGCAGAACAAGCAGGGCGTGCTTTAGACGAAGCGATCTGTTATCGGGCAATTTTATTAGGAATAACGAGGGCGTCTCTGAATACTCAAAGCTTCATATCTGAAGCAAGTTTTCAAGAAACTGCTAGAGTTTTAGCAAAAGCTGCTCTACGGGGGCGTATTGATTGGTTGAAGGGTCTGAAAGAAAATGTAGTTCTGGGGGGAATTATCCCTATCGGTACCGGATTTAAAAAATTAGTGCACCGTTCAAGGCAAGACAAAAACATTCATTTTGAAATAAAAAAGAAAAATGTATTCAAGTTGGAAATGAGAGATATTTTGTTATACCATCGAGAATTTTTTTGTTCTTGTAGCCCAAAGAATTTCCATGATACATTAGAAAATTCATTTACGCGATTTCATAATTCCTAAGCAGAGATTTTTTCTTTTTCCTTTCTAGTTTTGTTAAGTAAAAAAATGAAGTAAGTAATAAAAAAAAATTAATGGTTCGGACTATGTATCAATGGTCAACCTCGTTATAAGGTTCCGTAGGAACAATTAGTTATTTCTAAAAAAAAAAAAGAGAAAGCGCGGGAAAAATGACAAGAAGGTATTGGAACATCCATTTGGAAGAGATGATGGAGTCGGGAGTTGATTTTGATCATGGTACTAAGAAATGGAATCCTAGAATGGCCCCTTACATTTCTGCAAAGCGTAAAGGTATTCATATTACAAATCTTACTAGAACTGTTCGTTTTTTATCAGAAGCCTGTGATTTCGTTTTTGATGCAGCAAGTCGAGGAAAACCTTTTAAATGGTTGAAAAATAAAGCAGCGGATTTAGTAGTCTCAGCTGCAATAAGGGCTCGATGTCATTATGTTAATAAAAAATGGCTCGGTGGTATGTTAACGAATTGGTCCACTACAGAAACGAGACTTCATAAGTTCAGAGACTTAAGAGGAGAACAAAAGATGGGGAAACTCAACCGTCTCCCTAAAAGAGATGCAGCAATGTTGAAGAGAAAATTATTGACTTTGCAAACATATCTGGGTGGGATCAAATATCTGACTGGGTTGTCCGATATTGTAATCATCGTTGATCAGCAAAAAGAATATACAGCTCTTCGAGAATGTGTCATTTTTGGAATTCCAACAATTTGTTTAATCGATACAAATTGTGACCTGGATCTTGCAGATATTTCGATTCCAATCAACGATGACGTTATAGCTTCAATCCGATTGATTCTTAACAAATTAGTATCCGCAATTTGTGAGGGTCGTTCTAGCTATATAAGAAGTCATTGATTATGATTATGTTATGATTAAGAATAATAAGATTAGTTAATTATTTTGATTTCTTAGATTGGTTACTATTCTTGTCTTGCATTTTAAAAAAGAGATAAAATGGGATATTATGTTATGTGATTTCTTGGTATTTTAAATATATGATTAATGATGAAAGTAGATAAGTTGAAAAAGAGATGGTTGAATCAAAATAATTTTTTTTTTTTTAGTTTTATTTCTGTCAGAGGGCAATATGAATGTTATACCATGTTCCATTAAAACACTCAAAGGATTCTACGATATATCAGGTGTAGAAGTAGGCCAACATTTATATTGGCAAATAGGAGGTTTACAAATTCATGCTCAAGTACTTATCACTTCTTGGGTAGTAATTGCTATCTTATTAGGGTCAGTTATCATAACTGTTCGGAATCTACAAACTATTCCTACCGACGGGCAGAATTTCTTTGAATATGTTCTTGAATTTATTCGAGACTTGAGTAAAACTCAGATTGGAGAAGAATATGGCCCTTGGGTTCCCTTTATTGGAACCATGTTCTTATTTATTTTTGTTTCTAATTGGTCTGGAGCTCTTTTACCTTGGAAAATCATACAGTTACCTCATGGAGAGTTGGCTGCCCCCACGAATGATATAAATACTACTGTTGCTTTAGCTTTACTCACGTCCGTGGCATATTTTTATGCGGGTCTTACCAAAAAAGGGTTGGCTTATTTTGGAAAATACATTCAACCAACTCCAATCCTTTTACCAATTAACATCCTAGAAGATTTCACAAAACCTTTATCTCTGAGTTTTCGACTTTTCGGAAATATATTGGCGGATGAATTAGTAGTTGTTGTTCTTGTTTCTTTAGTACCTTCAGTAGTTCCTATCCCTGTCATGTTTCTTGGATTATTTACAAGCGGTATTCAAGCTCTCATTTTTGCAACTTTAGCCGCGGCTTATATAGGGGAATCCATGGAGGGTCATCATTGATTAGTTTTCAAAAGAGTCTTCTTTTTTTAAGCTTACCCCGACTGAGGCAATGCATGGTTCAAGAAAATATACTTGGTTCGGTAACATATACATATATAGATAGAAATAAGAAATCCATATGTATATATGACTAGAGTTCTAAGAGGAAAGATAGACGATATTACGAAGGATGGGTTAGGGAGATCACACTAGATATATGTCTATATGTAATGTCTATAAGTCCAGCTACAGTTCCTGTAGATTTTTCGACGAATTATTATAGAATCTGATTTAATAAAAAATGCGGGCGGTTTCCGTTATGAAAGAAACAAATGTATATGTGATAGTAGATATATATTAGTTATAATAGGGTTTATCCCTATCTATATATATATTTTTCGAAGTTTTAGTTACTTCGATTCGATATTTTTTAGTGATCAAATAAGTAAGAATTCCTTGGTTGATTGTATCATTAACCATTTTTTTTTTTTGGTGCGAGGAACCTATCATCATGAATCCACTGATTTCTGCCGCTTCCGTTATTGCTGCTGGATTGGCCGTAGGGCTTGCTTCTATTGGACCTGGAGTTGGTCAAGGTACTGCTGCAGGCCAAGCCGTAGAAGGTATTGCGAGACAACCAGAAGCAGAAGGAAAAATAAGAGGCACCTTATTGCTTAGTCTAGCTTTTATGGAAGCTTTAACCATTTATGGGCTCGTTGTGGCATTAGCACTTTTATTTGCAAATCCTTTTGTTTAATTTCATCCTAGAACGAAAATGTAAAAAAGTGCATTACACACTTTTTCTTATTTTATTAATTCGTTTCGGTTTGCTTCTGTGAATTATATCACGACTTTACTTTACTCTACAATTATAATTATGTATTTGAATTATGTATTTGTTGGAACAATACTCCGGGAAAGACTGATTTGAGGATGACGAATTAGTGGATTTGTTCGCTTTATTCCTTCCCGTCCTTCGATTAGTACGATGGAATTTTTACTTTCTTTTTAGGAAGTGTTTGAACAGGGGAAATATTTTGCAATTTCTACAAGACCTAGGACCCAACTTAATAAGTATCTTATTGGAAACTTAAAACAAAGAAAAAAATTAAGAAAAAGAAATCGATCAAAAAGGGCAAGTCAAGTGATACAAAAAGAACTCTGTTCTTTGTTAGTCCTATCTATAAGAGGAGAGCATATGAAAAATGTAACCGATTCTTTCGTTTCCTTAAGCCATTGGCCATCTGCCGGGAGTTTCGGGTTTAATACCGATATTTTAGCAACAAATCTAATAAATCTAAGTGTAGTGCTTGGTGTATTGATTTTTTTTGGAAAGGGAGTGTGTGCGAGTTGTATATTTCAAGAATAGGTTGGACCCAACCGGCTGCACTTTATTTATTTGTGTTATTTATATACATATTTTTTTTTTAGAATAAGATAAATAGGAAAAAAGTGTACAATCTCGACGAATTCCTTCTGAATAAATTAATAAATCATATGTAAGAATCATAGCATTTCGTTCTTTATTGGTAAGTCAACTTTGATTCTCTATCAACCAATAAAGTGAGACCATTAACATGGTTAAAGCTAAACTGTTTGAAGTCCGGGCACAACATGGTACTCTTTCTACCATTACGTTAATATCGAAATGGTTTAAAAAAGAATAGTTGGTAATTTTTCTGATATATAACACTCATATCAATAAAATCGTTTGAACCATTTACTGGAATAAATAAAAGGGCGCCCTGCGTTTTATTATCCAATATCCAATGCCGAATCGACGACCTATGTATAAAAAAGATAAATTTTTGGATTTGAATAATCATTGAAATTTAAATAAAGAACAAATAAAGAAACAACTTTGCTGACAATTAGGGATTTTTGTCTAGTCGGAAGAGTCCTTATAATATTCTGGTCTTGTATCGTTTTTGATATGTTTGCATACAAACAGAACTAGAGAGGATAGGCTCATTACATTAAAAAAAAAAAAGATATGAACCATAAAATAAAAAATGGAGCATTAGAGCCAAATGAATCGAAAGATTCATGTTTGGTTCGGGAAGAGATCATGGAAGTTGTAAAATTAATGGTAAGATAATCTACTTTCATTAAATGATTTATTAGATAATCGAAAACAGAGGATTTTGAGTACTATTCGAAATTCGGAAGAATTGCGTAAAGCGGCCATTGAGCAGCTCGAACGAGCTCGGGCTCGTTTACGGAAAGTGGAAATGGAAGCAGAGGAATATCGAATAAATGGATACTCTGAGATAGAACGAGAAAAAGTAAATTTGATTAATGCGACTTCTGAGAGTTTGGAACAATTAGAAAATTACAAAAACGAAACCCTTCATTTTGAACAACAAAGAGCAATTAATCAGGTCCGACAACAAGTTTTCCAACAAGCCTTACAGGGGGCTATAGGAGCCCTGAATAGTTGTTTGAATAGCGAGTTACATTTCCATACCATCAGTGCTAATATTGGAATCCTTGGGGCAATGGAAGAAATAACTGATTAGCCCTTCTATTTTTTTACTTTAGTTTAGAGTTTAGGCATTATTTTTTCCCTTTGTTTCCGAAAAAGAAAAAAGAGACACTAATGGTAACTCTTCGAGCTGGTGAAATTAGTAATATTATCCGTGAACGTATTGAACAATATAATAGAGAAGTAAAAGTTGTGAATACTGGTACCGTACTTCAAGTGGGGGACGGCATTGCTCGTATTCATGGTCTTGATGAAGTAATGTCAGGTGAATTAGTAGAATTTGAAGAGGGTACAATAGGCATTGCTCTCAATTTGGAATCAAATAATGTTGG